GCAAACAGCCTATAAAACATTGAATCTTTCTTCTAGTAAGATGGCAGGAAAAGTATAGCTAGTTTTGATTGAACTCCTGCCAACTTTCGTTATTGGGAAAGGAAGCTACGGACCGAGCACATGTCTCGATCTGTTCTACGAAAGACCTCTATGCTACTCGCCAGCAAGAAAGATCGAGACTTTGTTTTCCACTTCGAATGAGCCGCCCGAAAGAAATAGCTCGAAAGAAGTGAGAGAAGTCTTGGCCTCGCAATATGAACTTTCTGCTCGTATTCGCCTCTCAAAGAGGTACGCTTATTCTTTTATGCCAGGTTTTTATTCCTTAATTAAGCCAGCGGACTTACTTTCTTTACCAATTTCAGTGCACCGGTTCAGATTGCTCGAATGCGACGGTACCGGTTGTGTCGGTGGCGAATGCTAATACAATAACGAAAGGGGCCAGTGATGAGTGGAACTTGCGATCGGTCAATCCTCATTCACACGTTCATCCGAGCATCACATCAATGGATCGGAGGGCTCATAGACATTCTATATTTCCGATCTTTCCTTTATGGTAATAGGGGGATCATAGATCTCTCTTTTCAAACAAAGTTGGCAAAGTGAGAACGCCGGTTCCGCAATAACCAAATCAATCCAATTCTCAATGGGAGAGGGCTACGACGAGAGAGGCCGAGATGAGTGGTCCATTCTGCGGGCATGGCTTCGTGATTGGTTAAGGTACTGTCGTTGGTCTTACCTGACCATTATGTCGCCAGATGTTCTCATTGAGGCCGTTAAGGTCAAGGCGCCTGTCGTGAATGTCAATGTTCAGGTCACTCGGACTGAGCCTGACTTAGTTCCGTTTGGTCTTCTATGGAAGATATACGATTGAAAGGTAATGATTTTATGGTACCCATCCTAAAACCATTACCTGACCACTTCCCCTGCTCTTTGTTAAAAGATATCTCTTTTTTGTTCTGTATCGGTCGGCATCTTTCCTTCTTTCGGCGATTGCTTTGACTCAACCAAAAGCTGAACGTGGTTCAGTCTAGCCTGGGGTGGAAGGACCCGAGGGACCTGTCTACGACAAGACTGTTACAAGAGTAGAAAGCCTTTTAGACAAAGCGTACTGATAGATAAGGAATTCCACATAGGGAATGGTTAACTGCCAGCCTATAAGTCTTCTGTCTACCTCTATCCGAGTGCTTAACGGTAGGAGAGATCTTTCATAAAGAAAGAGCATATCCTATATCAGTAAAAGCGGGACGGTGAGCTTCCTTATAGAGCTCTAAGTCCATGAAGGTATACGCCCGGGCTTTTAGCAGCTAATCTGTAGCACCTGAACTCCTGAGCTTGCTTGGGTGAGTGGTGGGATGATAAATGGACTGGTCTTCCTTAACGGCCTGGAGCGAGTCATAGAGAAGAGCTAGATTTGCCAACTGGACTTACCCCTATTCAAGGAGTTCTAGTCACCCGAACTGATTCGATAGCAGATAGAGTTACTCTTCTTCAATGGTTCTTCCTCCATCAGGAAAAAAATTTATCATTCTCAAGCACCGAATTCGCCCGAGTAAGGTCGACAAGGGAGTCTGTCTAAAAATAGTATATCATGACGAAATTAACAGCATAAAAGCATTCAAACGAAGAAAGAGTCAAAGTCCTTGCTTGAATAAGTAATTCCGTTCAATTGGTCTTCCGAAGTCGGGGATCGAATGTTGTTAAGTTTCCCCCGGCCTAATTTGCCTTTCGCTGTGAACTCGGATAGCCTTGTGGCATAGATAGCGGCATAGGAGCCTACTCTTTATGGAATTGGGGCTGGGTCATGATCTGTTCCTGATCATCCGGAACAAGCAACTAATACAATCTAATCTTTTGGAATGCGTCTTTCAAGAGATAAGGTCTAGAATCTTATACCATGTGCTTTCCTGATTCAATAAGGAAGTGGCCAGACTTAGCATACATCAGGAAGCTAGGGAACGGAACTTCCTTCTAGCCTACCGTCTATCACTACCTGAACTTACTTTTAAGATTCACCCGAGCCGAGGAGAACTGAGCATAAGTCGTAGATCTTAGGGTTGAATGAAAGGAAAGGGAACAACTAAAATGTTACGCTCCTGTTGACCTTTCCTAAATTGATTATTCCGGTGGATACAGACGGTGTTTTAATTTGAAAGGGGGACAAAGCCTTAATTTCTTAAGAAAAGAAAGTCTACTATTGCTATTGATTCAACCTCCTCCTCATATAAAGTCAGAAGACGGAGTCTCAGAGTCAGTCCTTCCATACCGAGTAGGAAGGTCAGATCGCTCAGTCGCAGTGGAGTTGTTTGTAGATTCCTTGGTGGACAATAGAGAGCCAAATCAGACTCGTGAGGTCAGTGAACTAGGCGGAAAGTGCAGGTCAGCGCTGTGGAGATAGAAAGGCTGATGGATGCCGTCTCCTTCTCTTTCCAGCCGGATTAATTAATGCTATTGAACTCCAGCTCCCTGGCAGGATTTTATTGGAAGGAAATCTTTATTCAAA